ACATTAGAAGTATATTGATTGTTCCCCAATAACCGAATACTTTTTTCTGTAAATACTGCATATTTGATTCCATCCATAAATCCATTTTCTTCCCTATGAGTTCCAGTATCGATAAGAATTCTAGTTCTTACTGTTCATATGTTATGGTATGAATATACCATACCAATTCGGTATGTATGGATGATGAGATTCCATTGATACAGAGCCAATTCTAATAGACTTATTGAACGTTCCCATTGGCGTGCATCCAGCAGGAATTGAACCTACGAATTTGCCAATTATGAGTTGGGCGCTTTAACCATTCAGCCATGGATGCTTAACAGGGATCATCGTACATCGTGAATAACCAAATTCCAATTGAAATGAAATCTTTAGGAGGAATCAATGAGAGGACATCAATTTAAATCCTGGATCTTCGAATTGAGAGAGATATTGAGAGAGATCAAGAATTCTCACTATTTATTAGATTCATGGACCAAATTCAATTCAGTGGGATCTTTCACTCACATTCTTTTCCACCAAGAACGTTTTATGAAACTCTTTGACCCCCGAATTTGGAGTATCTTACTTTCACGTGATTCACAGGGTTCAAGAAGCAATCGATATTTCACGATCAAAGGTATAGTACTGCTTGTAGTAGCGGTCCTTATATCTCGTATTAACAATCGAAAGATTGTCGAAAGAAAAAATCTCTATTTGATGGGGCTTCTTCCTATACCTATGAATTCCATTGGACCCAGAAATGAGACATTGGAAGAATCTTTTTGGTCTTGCAATATCAATAGGTTGATTGTTTCGCCCCTGTATCTTCCAAAAGGGAAAAATAGTTCTGAGAGTTGTTTCGTGGATCCGCAAGAGAGTACTTGGGTTCTCCCAATAAATAAAAAGTGTATCATGCCTGAATCTAACCGGGGTTCGCGGTGGTGGAGGAACCGGATCGGAAAAAAGAGGGATTCTAGTTGTAAGGTATCTAATAAAACCGTAGCTGGAATTGAGATCTCATTCAAAGAGAGAGATAGCAAATATCTGGAGTTTCTTTTTTTATCCTATACGGATGATCTGATCCGCAAGGACCATGATTGGGAATTGTTTGATCGTCTTTCTCCGAGGAAGAAGCGAAACATACTCAACTTGAATTCGGGACAGCTATTCGAAGTCTTAGGGAAAGACTTGATTTGTTATCTCATGTCCGCTTTTCGTGAAAAAAGACCAATTGAAGGGGGGGGGTTCTTCAAACAACAAGGAGCTGAGGCAACTATTCAATCAAATTATATTGAGCATGTTTCCCATCTCTTCTCGAGAAACAAGTGGGGTATTTCTTTGCAAAATTGTGCTCAATTTCATATGTGGCAATTCCACCAAGATCTCTTCGTTAGTTGGGGAAAGAATCAGCACGAATCGGATTTTTTGAGGAACGTATCGAGAGAGAATTTGATTTGGTTAGACAATGTGTGGTTGGTAAACAAGGATCGGTTTTTTAGCAAGGTACGGAATGCATTGTCAAATATTCAAAAAGAAAGATCGATTCTTTGGGATCCTTCCTTTCTTCAAACGGAAGGAACAGAGATAGAATCAGATCGATTCCCGAAATGCCTTTTTGGATCTTCCTCAATGTCCCGGCTATTCGCGGAACGTGAGAAGCAGATGAATAATCATCTGCTTCCGGAAGAAATCGAAGAATTTATTGGGAATCCTACAAGATCAATTCGTTCTTTTTTCTCTGACAGATGGTCAGAACTTCATCTGGGTTCGAATCCTACTGATACTGAGAGGTCCACTAGAGATCAGAAATTTTTGAATAAAAAAAAGGATGTTTCTTTTGTTCTTTCCAGGCGATCGGAAAATAAAGAAATGGTTGATATATTCAAGATAATTACGTATTTACAAAATACCGTCTCAATTCATCCTATTTCATCAGATCCGGGATCTGATATGGTTCCGAAGGATGCACCGGATATGGACAGTTCCAATAAGATTTCATTCTTGAACAAAAATCCATTTTTTTATTTATTTCATCTATTCCATGGCCAGAACAAGGGGGGATACACGTTACACCACGATTTTGAATCAGAAGAGAAATTTCAAGAAATGGCAGATCTATTCACTCTATCAATAACCGGGCCGGATCTGGTGTATCATAGGGGATTTGCCTTTTCTATTGATTCCTACGGGTTAGATCAAAAAAAATTCTTGAATAAGGTATTCAACTCCAGAGATGAATCAAAAAAGATTTCTTTTTTGATTCTACCTCCTCTTTTTTATGAAGAGAATGAATCTTTTTATCGAAGGATCAGAAAAAACTCGGTCCGTATCTACTGCGGGAATGATAATGATTTGGAAGATCCAAAAATAAAAACGGCGGTATTTGCTAGCAACAACACAATGGAGGCAGTCAATCAATATAGATTGATCCGAAATCTGATGCAAATCCAATATAACACCTATGGGTACATAAGAAGTGTATCGAATCGATTCTTTTTAATGAATAGATCCGATCGCA